AAAAAAAAAAAAAACTAATTTAATAATAATAAATTAATTTTTACGATAGAAGTATAATAATTTATATTAAATTAAATTCTTTTTAAAAGGTTTTTTTGGGGTTAGGTTAGTTTTAGGTGAGGAAGGAGACAGAGATAAAATTGATTATTATTTAATTGAATTTAATATTTAAATTAATTTTATTTAAAGGAAAATTTATTTTTAAAAATTTATATTAATAAATGTATTTTATAAAAAATTAATTTATCATTATTAAATTATTAGATTTAGGGTTATTTATAATTATGATAATTTTAATTTATAAATAGTTAATACTTGAAATTAAATTTAAAAAAAATTTCAAAGTCCTAAATTACGTTAATTTTAATTAATAAATAGTTAATACTTGAAATTAAATTTTAAAAAATTTTCAAAGTCCTAAATTACGGTAATTTTAATTTATAAATAGTTAATGTTTGAAGTTAAATTTTAAAAAATTTTCAAAGTCCTAAATTACGGTAATTTTAATTTATAAATAGTTAATATTTGAAATTAAATTTTAAAAAATTTTTAAAGTCCTAAATTATGGTAATTTTTGTTTAATTATTTTTAATATAAAAATTAATTTTTAAAATCTTATATTAATAATTAGATTTAAAGTTAATATTTATATAAAAATTGACTATTAAATTAATGTTATTGAGATTATAAGTTAGGCTAATATAAATATGTGGGGTTATAAAATTTATATAATACAATAAATTAAGCTAATAATTTTTAGGGTTAAATTACTAATAAAATATGTAACTTAAAAAATAAATTTTAATTTTAAAAAAGAAATTTAAAGTTAAAAATTTTTAGGAATTTTATTAGGATCCAGCTTAAAACGCTCATAGAAAATAAAAATCAAAAAATTTGAAAAATTTCATCAAATTTTATCCTGAAATTTATGTTAAAAATGAATTTTAATATTTAAAAATTTTAAGTTATTTAACTGTTAATTTTTAAATTTTAAAATTATTTTAATTATAAATTTAAATTAATTATTTATATCGTTTATTGAAAAATTTTTTATTGTAAAGTTTTATTTTTGTCAGTATGTGAGTAATTAATATATTGAATTTTAATTTTTATAATTTGAAATTTCAATCTAATAAAATTAATTTGTTTTTTTTTATCGAAAATTATTGATATTTTTTTTATAAATTAAATTTAGTAAGGGTCATTTTTTTGCTAGCTTAAAAAAAAATTTTTTAAAAAAAAAAAAAATTTTTGGTAATTAAAATTAAGTTAAAAGCACTTAATAGCTAGCTTAAAAAAAAAGTTATTTAAATTTAGTACTTAAAAATTTTATTTTTAATTTAATGATTTAAAATGTTAGTATGCCATTAATTTATTGAGTTAGGGTTAATTATTTAGAGATTCAATAAGTAGGCTTATGTTTGTCATTAATTTAAATTTTGGTAAATTAATTTGAGGGGATTAATTTATTAAGTTAGAGTCAATTGTTTTGTAATTCTGTGAGCAGGGATATGTTTGTTATTAATTTAAATTTTGGTAAATTAATTTGAGGGGATTAATTTATTAAGTTAGAGTTAATTGTTTTATAATTCTGTGAGTAGACATGTGTTTGTCATTAATTTGAATTTTGGTAAATTAATTTGAGGGGATTAATTTATTAAGTTAGAATTAATTATTTTGTAATTTTGTAAGTAGACTTATGTTTGTCATTAATTTAAATTTTGGTAGATTAATTTGAGGGAATTAATTTTATCAATTTAAATTTTTAAAGTAGTATTTATATATTCCTAGCGGAGCTAGCTGAAAGATTTAGATTTTAATTTAAATTTTTAAAGTAGTATTTATATATCCCTAGCGGAGCTAGCTGAAAGATTTAATTTAAAAATTTAAAGTTAATGTAATACAGTTTTATATTAAATTAAAATTTTAAAGATAATTTATTTAATAATTAATTAGTAATAAGATATATGTTTATAAAGGTTTACTAATACTTCATTTATTATAAAGTTTTATTCTGATTTGATTAATTATTGATAATTTTTCTTTATATGTAAATTTTAATAAAATAAAAATTTAAATAATTTTTATATTTAAAAGATTGCAGTATTTAATTTTATAGATTAATAAAAGTTAGATTTAGAAATTTTAATAAGCATTAACTAAATTTGTGCCAGCAGTTGCGGTTATACATTTAATGCAATTAATTATTTTTAGTATATAATAAAATAGTAAATAAAATATTTAATAAAATTTATTAAGTGAAATTTTAAGTTTTAAAAATTTTAATATTGGATTTTGAGGTTATTAAATTTTTAATTAAACTAGGATTAGATACCCTATTATTAAAAACGTAAATTTTAAACTAAATTATTATAAGATATGATCTTTAAAATTAAAGAATTTGGCGGTATTTTAGTCTATTTAGAGGAACCTGTTCTGTAATCGATAATCCACGATTTAAATTACTTATTTTATTAGCTTGTATATCGTCGTTAGTAAAATATTTTATAAGAATAAATATTTTAAATTCTTAATAAAGTAGAAAATCAGATCAAGGTGCAGTTTATAGATAAGAAGAAATGGGTTACATTAAATTTATTTAAATGGTATAATTAAATGAAAATTTTTATTAAAGTGGATTTAAAAGTAATAAAATTAATTTAAATTTTATGATTTTAGCTCTAAAATATGCACATATCGCCCGTCACTCTCGTTTAAAATGAGATAAGTCGTAACAAAGTAGATGTACTGGAAAGTGTATCTAGAATGATCAAATTAGAGCTTGTTAAAAAGTATTTTATTTACATTAAAAAGTTAATTGTGAAAATCAATTTAATTTGAATTAATAAAATTATTAATGTAATTTTATAAAAATATTTTTAAATTTATTATTGTTAAAGAAAAATTTTTATTTATGATAGTTAATTAGTATAGTGGTAGAAATTTTAAATAATTGAAAATTTAAATTTTTAAAAGAAATTTTAAATTAATGTACCTTGTGTCTCAGGGTTTATTAAATACAAATTATTAAGTTAATTTTCTCGATTTTAAAAGAGTTAAGAAATTATATATTTTATTGTAAAATAAATATTTTAAATAATTTTTTAGTAATGAAACGTTAATCGTTTTTAAATATATCTAGTTTTTAAAGAAATAAATTTAATTTAGATTTTTTAATAAATATTTTTGTATTAAAAAAAATAATTTTTAAAAAATTTAATATTTTAAGGGATAAGCTTTAAAATAAAATTTTAAAATTAATAGTTTTATTATAAGAATTGTAGGATTAGAAATTTTCATCAATTTAATATGTTATAATTAATTTAATTAATAATAAAATTTATATAAAATTTAATTAATTATTTAAATAGAATATTTAATTATAAAATATTTATAATAATGATAAAATAAGTATAAGTAAAATAATGTAAATAAATAAATTATTTTTTAAGGTTGAATAAAGGAATTCGGCAAAATTATTCTCGCCTGTTTATTAAAAACATGTCTTTTTGAATTTAATTTAAAGTCTAACCTGCCCATTGAAATTTAAAAGGCCGCAGTATTTTGACTGTGCAAAGGTAGCATAATAATTAGTTTTTTAATTGAAAGCTAGAATGAATGGTTGAACGAAGAAAAAGCTGTCTCTATTTAAATTATTTAAAAATTTATTTTTAAGTGAAAAAGCTTAAATATTTTTAAAAGACGAGAAGACCCTATAGAGTTTTATAAAATATTTTATATAAAAATTTTTGAATTAAATATTTTAAATAAATTATTTTATTTTGTTGGGGTGATTAAAAAATTTAATAAACTTTTTTTTTATTAAATCATTAATTTATGAAATATTGATCCATTATAATGATTATAAGAATAAATTACCTTAGGGATAACAGCGTAATTTCTTTAAAGAGTTCAAATCGAAAAAGAAGTTTGCGACCTCGATGTTGGATTAAAATTAATTTTTGGTGTAGAAGCTAAGAATATTAGGTCTGTTCGACCTTTAAAATTTTACATGATCTGAGTTTAAACCGGTGTGAGCCAGGTTGGTTTCTATCTTTAAAATTTGATTATATTTTAGTACGAAAGGACCAAATATAAATAAAATTTATTTTATTAGAATAATAATAAGTTATTTTGGCAGATTAGTGCATTAAATTTAGAATTTAATTATGTAGTTTATACAAATAATACTTGTTTTTAAAAGATTTAATTTTAATTATAGTTAATTTATTAATTTTATTAATTTGTGTTTTAGTGAGAGTTGCTTTTTTAACTTTAATGGAACGAAAAGTTTTAGGTTATATTCAAATTCGTAAAGGGCCAAATAAGGTTGGATTAATAGGTTTGCCTCAACCTTTTTCTGACGCTATTAAGTTATTTAGAAAAGAAAGTGTTTCTCCTATTATATCTAATTATAATATATATTATTTATCTCCAATTATAAATTTATTTTTATCTTTAATTATATGAATGTGTATGCCATTAATTAGAATTTTATTTAATTTTAATTTTGGATTTTTATATTTTTTATGTTGTTCAAGTTTGATAGTTTATACAATTATGGTTGCTGGTTGATCTTCTAATTCAAATTATTCATTATTAGGAGGATTACGATCAGTAGCACAAACTATTTCTTATGAAGTAAGATTATCATTAATTTTATTATCTTTTTTATTTTTAACATTAAGATTAAATATTTTAGAATTTATAAATTATCAAAATTATATATGATTTATTATTTTATGTTTACCTTTAAGAATAGTTTGATTTATTTCAAGGTTAGCAGAAACTAATCGAACTCCTTTTGATTTTGCAGAAGGTGAATCAGAATTAGTTTCAGGATTTAATGTTGAATATAGAAGAGGGGGATTTGCAATAATTTTTTTAGCTGAATATTCAAGAATTTTATTTATGAGAATAATATGTGTAATTTTATTTTTAGGGGCAAATGTAATTTCTTGGATATTTTTTATTAAATTAGGTTTAATATCTTTTCTATGAATTTGAGTTCGAGGGACTTTACCTCGTTTTCGTTATGATAAATTAATGTATTTAGCTTGAAAAAGATTTCTTTCTATTTCTTTAAATTATTTTATTTTTTATTTAGGGTTAAAAATTTATATTTTTTCCTTATTAATTTAGTTAATTAATTTTAGTAAAAGTTTATAGAGAATTTCTCTTTATTATATTTTCAAAATATATACTTAATACAAGTTCATAAACTAATTAAAAATAATTGAGTCTCATAATTTTGAAATTAAAGGATTTACAATGTAATATAAAAAATATAAAATTGTTAAAATTTGACCTATTAAAATATAAGGATCTTCAACTGGGCGAGCTCCAATTCAAGTTAATAAAATAACTGTTCTTAATAATGATCAAAATAAAATTTTATTAATTGGATAAAATTGAGTTCTTTGTATTTTTTTTTTATTAATAAAAGGTATAATTAGTAAAATAGCAATTGATATTACTAAAGCAATTACTCCACCTAATTTATTTGGAATTGATCGTAAAATTGCATAAGCAAATAAAAAATATCATTCTGGCTGAATATGAATTGGAGTAACAAGAGGATTGGCTGGGGTAAAATTATCTGGATCTCCTAATAAATAAGGGTTAGTAAGAGATAGAATAATTAATAATAAAGTTATAACGATAAAACCAAAAATATCTTTAAATGAAAAATAAGGATGAAATGGGATTTTATCAATATTTCTATTTGTTCCTAAAGGATTGTTTGATCCGGTTTGATGAAGGAATAATAAGTGAATTATAACAAAAGCAATAATAATAAATGGTAGAAGAAAATGTAAAGTAAAAAATCGAGTTAAAGTAGCATTATCAACAGCAAATCCTCCTCATAATCATTGAACAATTCTTGTTCCTAAATATGGAATTGCAGATACTAAATTAGTAATGACTGTAGCCCCTCAAAATGATATTTGTCCTCAAGGAAGAACATATCCTAGAAAAGCTGTAGCTATAACAATAAATAAAATTAATACTCCAATGATTCAAGTTGCTGTTAAATAGTATGATCTATAGTAGATCCCTCGTCCAATATGAGAGTATAAACAAATAAAGAAAAATCTTGCTCCATTAGCATGAATAGTTCGTAATAGTCATCCATAATTAACATCACGACAAATATGAGTTACTCTATTAAATGCTAAATCTACATTAGCTGTATAATGTATAGCTAAAAAAATACCTGTTAAAATTTGAATTCTTAAGCAAAGTCCTAATAAAGATCCAAAATTTCATCATGAAGAAATATTTGAAGGTGAAGGTAAATCAATTAATGAATTATTAATAATTTTAAAAATAGGAAATTTTAAACGTATAGGTGTTTTCATTAAAATTTTTGACGTAAAGCCCCAAACTTAATATCTGTAATTTTTACAACTGCAATTAATGTAATAAATAAGTAAATAATTATTATAAATAAAATAATATTAGATGGATAATTTAAAAATTTATTTAAATTAATATTAAATATAAAATTTGAGGAAAAATCATTTGAATAATTAATTAAATTAAAGAAGGAGTAATCAAAAATTAAAGTTATTCTTATGACGATAAATATTAATCTAATAAATCAAAATAATAATTTTGAAAATTTAAATTTTTCATTAGAAGCAATTCTTGTTATATAGGTAAATAAAACTAGTATTCCTCCAATTATAATTAAAAATAAAATATATCTAAATCAATAATTTATTCTTATAAAGCCTATAATAAGTGTTACTAAAATTGTTTGAATTAATAAAATTAATCCTATTGATATAGGATGATTAAGAAAAATAAATGAAAGAGAAAAAGTTATAAGAAGAATTATTAGTATAATAATACAAGGAATAGTTTAATAAAATATTAATTTTGGAGATTAAAGATGGGAGAATTTCTTTCCTTGAAGTTTTAAAAGTTACCTTAAGTTTAGTTTACAAGACTAATATTTTATTTAAATTATTAAAACTAATGTTAATATATTCATTATTTTCAATTATTATATATTTTATAGGATTAATTTCATTTAGTTTAAAACGAAAGCATTTTTTATTAATATTATTAAGATTAGAATTTATTATTTTATCTCTTTACTTAAATTTATATATTTATTTAAGAAATTTTTCATTTGAAAGTTATTTTAGAATGATTTTTTTGACTATAAGAGTTTGTGAAGGTGTTTTAGGGTTATCATTAATAGTATCAATAATTCGAACACATGGTAATGATTATTTTCAAACATTTAATATATTATGATAAAATTTATTATTATATTAATTTTTATGATTCCTTTAAGATTTTTAAAGAAAAGATTTTGGTTAAATCAATGAATTTATTTTATTATAAGAATAATTTTTTTATTAAGATTAAGATATAATTATTTAGTTTGTAATATTAGTTATTTTTTTGGTTGTGATTTATTAAGTTATATTATGATTTTACTTACTTTTTGAATTTGTTCATTAATAATTTTGGCTAGATCAAAATTATATAATAATAATAATAATTATAATTTATTTCTTTTAATATTATTATTATTATTAATTTCATTATTTTGTACATTTGCTTCAATAAATTTATTACTTTTTTATATTTTTTTTGAAATAAGTTTAATTCCAACATTAATTTTAATTTTAGGTTGAGGGTATCAACCTGAACGAATTCAAGCTGGTTCTTATCTATTATTTTATACTTTAATAGGTTCATTACCTATATTAATCAGAATTTTTTTTTATTATATAAAAAATAATAGATTAAATTTATTCTTAATAAATGATTCAATTGATTTATTTATTTATTTTATTTGTATAAATATAGTTTTTTTAGTTAAATTTCCAATATATTTTGTTCATTTATGATTACCTAAGGCTCATGTTGAAGCTCCTGTATCAGGTTCTATAATTTTAGCTGGTGTTATATTAAAGTTAGGGGGTTATGGGATTTTACGTTTAATAAAATTATTTATTGAATTAGGAGTAAAAATTAATTATATTTTTATTTTAATTAGATTAGTTGGAGGAGTTTATGTTTCATTAATTTGTATTCGTCAAATAGATATTAAATCTTTAATTGCTTATTCTTCTGTAGCTCATATAGGAATAGTATTAGCTGGAATTATAACATTAAATTATTGAGGATTATGTGGTGCTTTAGTAATAATATTAGCCCATGGATTATGTTCTTCTGGATTATTTTGTTTAGCAAATATTTCTTATGAACGATTGTTAAGCCGAAGATTATTTCTAAATAAGGGATTGATCAATTTAATACCTAGAATATCTATATGATGGTTTTTATTAAGATCATCTAATATAGCTGCTCCTCCTTCAATAAATTTATTAGGGGAAATTATATTAATTAATAGTCTTGTATCTTGAAGAATATTTTGTATAATTACATTATCATTAATATCATTTTTTAGAGCAGTTTATTCTTTATATTTATATTCTTATAGACAACACGGTAAATTATATTCTGGTCTTTATAGATTTTCAATAGGATTAAATCGAGAATATTTATTATTATTTTTACATTGATTACCTTTAAATATATTAATTTTAAAAAGTGATTATTTTTCAATATGAATTTATTTAAATAGTTTAATAAAAAATTTTGATTTGTGGGATCAAAGATATGAATTTCATTTTAGATAATTTTATCAATTTGTATTATTTACTTTGGTTTATTTTTATTTATTAGAATTAATTGTTTTTTATTAAGATTAAGATTTATAATTTTTGATTATAGATTAATTTTAGAACTTAATTTATTATCAATTAATTCATGTAGAATTGTTATAACAATTTTATTAGACTGAATATCTTTATTATTTATGAGTTTTGTTTTATACATTTCTTCTATAGTAATTTTTTATAGAAAAGAATATATAGAAGGAGATTTGAATTTAAATCGTTTTATTATATTAGTTTCAATATTTGTTTTATCAATAATATTATTAATTATTAGTCCAAATTTAATTAGAATCTTATTAGGATGAGATGGGTTAGGGTTAGTATCTTATTGTTTAGTAATTTATTACCAAAATATAAAATCTTATAATGCAGGTATAATTACAGCTTTAACTAATCGAATCGGAGATGTAGCTTTATTAATATCAATTGCTTGAATGATAAATTATGGAAGTTGAAATTATGTATTTTATATTGATTTAATAAAAAATGATTTGTCTATACAATTAATTTCTTATTTTATTGTTTTAGCAGCTTTAACTAAAAGAGCTCAAATTCCTTTTTCTTCATGGTTGCCTGCTGCTATAGCTGCACCAACCCCTGTTTCTTCATTAGTTCATTCATCAACTTTAGTGACAGCTGGAATTTATCTATTAATTCGATTTAATTTACTATTATCAAATAATTTAATAATATTATTATTATTTATTGGAAGAATAACTATATTTATAGCTGGGTTAGGGGCTAATTTTGAATTTGATTTAAAAAAGATTATTGCACTATCAACTTTAAGTCAGTTAGGTTTAATAATAAGAATTTTATCTTTAGGAGAATATAAATTAGCTTTTTTTCATTTGTTAACTCATGCCTTATTTAAAGCAACTTTATTTATGTGTGCAGGATGTATAATTCATAATCTAAATAATTGTCAAGATATTCGATTTATGGGAAGTTTAATTCATATAATGCCATTAACTTGTTGTTTTTTTAATATTTCTAATTTATCATTATGTGGTTTACCTTTTATATCAGGTTTTTATTCTAAAGATTTAATTTTAGAAATTGTTTCAATAAATTATTTAAATCTTTATATTTATTTAATTTTTTTTATTTCTACGGGTTTTACTGTTTCTTACACTTTTCGTTTATTATATTATTCATTAATAGGAGATTTTAATTTTACTTCTTTAAATAGAATTAATGAAAAAGGATTTATCATATTAAAGGGAATATTTGGATTAATTTTTATAGTAATTACAGGAGGGAGAATTTTAAGATGGTTAATATTTCCAACTCCTTATTTTATTTGCTTACCTTTTTTAATGAAATTAATAGCATTGATTGTTTCTTTATTAGGTTGTTGAATTGGTTACGAAGCTTCAAAATTTTCTTTAAGGTATTCTCTTAATTCAATAAAATTTTTAAAATTAAGATTATTTTTTTCTTCAATATGAAATTTACCTGTTTTATCTACATTTAGAATTAACTTTTATCCTTTATATTTAGGAAAATTAGTTTTATTGAATATAGATCAAGGATGATTTGAATATATAGGGGCTCAAAATATTTTTAATAATTTAAAGAAAACATCTTTTTTTACACAATTTGTGTTTAACAATCATTTAAAAATTTTTTTAATTATATTAATTATATGAATTATATTTTTATTAATTTTATATTATTTAAATAGCTTATTTAGAGCATAATATTGAAGATATTAAGGAAATAGATATATTTTTAAATATTTATAAAAATATAAATTTTAATTTTACAATGAAAATGTAATGTTTTAATAAACTATATAAATAGAGAAAATAACATATTTCAATGCTAAAGAATTAAGTTAGAAGCTTATTCTTGAATTACTTATCTCTTTAATTGGAATAAAATTCAATTTTATCATTAACAGTGATATACCTCTATTTGGTTTCAATTAAGATTTAATTTAATATAAATTATTATACTTCTATCGTAAAAATTAATTTATCAAATAAGGGCGGGTCACACCTTAATTTTAGGTCGAAACTAAATACATTTATTGTTTCTTATTTAAGATAAATTGAAAAATTCAATACTTTTTAAATGCAAATTAAATGTTATAATTAACTATAATCCTATTGAGCTCAATTTAATGCTCCTTGGTTTCATTCATGATAAAGTCCAATTAATAGAATAATAATAAAGAAAGTTCTAATTATTAAGAAATTTATTAAATTAGAAATTTTTATAATTAAAATTAAAGGAATAAGAAGAGTAATTTCTACATCAAAAATTAAAAAAATAACTGCAATTAGGAAAAATTGAATTGAGAAAGGTAAACGAGCTGAACTTTTTGGATCAAATCCACATTCAAAAGGTCTATTTTTTTCTCGATCTATAAATGTTTTTTTTGAAATTAATGAAGCTATTAATATTATAATAATTGTGATTATTATAACAATTGAGGCTGAGTATAGTAATATAATAATTATTTATACTAAATTTTTAGATTTTTTAATTGGAAGTTAAATATAATTTTTATATTATATAAATATCTACCTCATCAATAGATAGAAATATAGAGGAATAATCATACTACATCAACAAAATGTCAGTATCAAGCAGCTGCTTCAAATCCAAAATGATGAATACAAGAAAAATGATTATTTAAATGTCGAATTAAGCAAGTAAGAAGAAATGTTGTTCCAATAATAACATGAATACCATGAAATCCTGTTGCTATAAAAAATCTTGAGCCGTATACTGCATCTGAAATGGTGAAAGGGGCTTCAATATATTCATATCCTTGAAGAATGGAAAAATAAATTCCTAGAATTACTGTAATTAATAATCTTTGAGAAGTCTGATTAAAATTGTTTTCTATTAGACTGTGATGAGCTCAAGTTACTGTTAATCCTGAAGTTAATAAAATTAAAGTGTTCAGTAAAGGAATTTGTATAGGATTGAAAGTTTCAATTCCTTTGGGTGGTCAAATTATACCAATTTCAATTGAAGGGGATAATCTTCTATGGAAAAATCCTCAAAAAAATGAAATAAAGAAAAAAATTTCTGAAGTAATAAATAAGATTATACCTCATCGAAGTCCTATAGTTACAGGGAAAGTATGTAATCCTTGAAAAGTTCCTTCTCGTGTTACATCTCGTCATCATTGAAATATAGTTAATATAGTAATAATTGAACCTAATATAAAAAGATTATTATTAAAATAGTGAAATCATTTAATTAAGCCTATTATAGTAATTATTGCTCCTAAAGCTCCAATTAAAGGTCAAGGTCTAACTTCTACAAGATGAAAAGGATGATTTTTATGGTTATGCATTAATTTACTTCTCTAGAATAAAGTGTTCTTAATACAGCAAATACATAAGATTGAATAATTGCAACTGCTGATTCTAAAAGTAATAGTAATAATTGAACAATAATTAGTATACTAATTATAATTACTCTTATATTTGATCCAGTATTTCCAAGTAATGTTAATAATAAATGACCTGCAATTATATTGGCAGCAAGTCGAACAGCTAAAGTTCCTGGTCGAATAATATTTCTAATAGTTTCAATGCATACTATAAAAGGTATTAGTAAAGAAGGTGTACCTTGAGGTACTAAATGAGTAAATATATGTATAGTATTATTGGATCAACCGTAAATTATAAATCTTAATCATAAAGGTAAAGCAAATCCTAAAGTTAAAATTAAATGTCTAGTTCTTGTAAAAATATAAGGAAAAAGCCCTAAAAAATTATTATATATAATAATTGTAAATAAAGAAATAAAAATTAATGTTCTTCCTTTAATAGAATTATTAATAAGAATTTTAAATTCATTATGAAGAATTATATAAATTTTAATTCACATATAATTTCAACGAGAGGGAATTAATCAAAATATTGAAGGAATAAATAATAATCCAAGAATAGTTCTTAATCAATTTAATGATATAAAAAAATTTGATAAGGGATCAAAAGAACTGAATAAGTTAGTTATCATTTTCAATTTTTAATATTTTTAGATTTTATAAGATTAAATTTGTTAAGATTATTATATTTAAATAAAAAATAATTTATACAATTAAATATAATAAAAATTATTATAAATATAATAAATAAAATTAATCAATTTAGAGGGGCTATTTGAGGGATTAAAAATTACTAATGATAATAATTTTAGTTTGACAAACTAACGTTATAATTTAACTAAATTTTTCATTAGAAATAGACGTTAGTTTATTATAAAATGGTTTAAGAGACCAGTACTTACTTTCAGCCATCTAATGAAATTTCTCTTATTTTAGAAATTCACTTTATGAAATAATCAGTTGAAATTCTTTCTATAACAATTGGTATAAATCTATGATTTGCTCCACAAATTTCTGAACATTGACCAAAAAAAATACCTGTTCGATTAATTAACATACTTACTTGATTTAAACGTCCAGGAGTTGCATCAATTTTAACTCTTAAAGAAGGAATTGTTCAAGAATGTAAAACATCTGCAGCAGTAACAATTATTCGAATTTGTGAGTTATAAGGGATAGCAATACGATTATCAACATCTAATAAACGAAAATCAAAAATTTTATTTTCATTTATAGGAATTATATAAGAATCAAATTCAACAATTTTAAAATCATTATATTCATAAGATCAATATCATTGATGTCCAATGGATTTAATAGTAATTAAAGGATAATTAATTTCATCAAGTAAATATAAAAGTCGTAATGAAGGTAAAGCAATAAAAATTAATGTTACAGTGGGAAGAATTGTTCAGATTAATTCAATGTTTTGGCCTTCTAATAGAAATCGATAATTATAAGTATTAAAAAATAATGATATTATAATATAACCTACTAGAACTGTAATTATTAATAAAATCATTAAAGTATGATCATGAAAAAATATTAATTGTTCTATAAGAGGAGCGGCTCTATCTTGGATAGTTAAGGTTTTTCATGTTGCCATTTTCTAAAAAAAGTATAACTTTATAAATGGGGTTTAAATCCATTGCACTAATCTGCCATATTAGAAATTAGTGATTATAGGTAATTCAGAATATCTATGTTCAGAAGGAGGAAGTAATTGAAGTCATTCAATTGAAGAAGGAAAATTTGAAGCTGTTATTCTTTTTCGATTTGAAGAAAATCTTTCTCAAAAAATGAATAGTAATAAAAAAATTCTGATTGTTGAAATTAAAGAACCAACTGAAGAAACAACATTTCAAGGAGTATATGAATCTGGATAATCAGAATAACGACGAGGTATTCCAGCCAATCCTAAGAAATGTTGAGGAAAAAATGTAAAATTAACTCCAATAAATATAGAAATAAATTGAATTTTTAGGAATTTTTCGTTTAAAGCTAATCCAGTAAAAATTGGGAATCAGTGAACTATTCCTGCTATAATGGCAAATACAGCTCCTATAGAAAGAACATAGTGAAAATGGGCTACAACATAATAGGTATCATGAAGAATAATATCGATTGATGAATTAGCTAAAATTACTCCTGTTAACCCACCGACTGTAAATAAAAATACAAATCCTAAAGCTCATAATATTGAAGGTGAATAATTAATTTGAGTTCCATGAAGTGTTGCTAATCATCTAAAAATTTTAATTCCTGTAGGAACAGCAATAATTATTGTAGCAGAAGTAAAATAAGCTCGTGTATCTACATCCATTCCAACAGTAAATATATGATGAGCTCATACAATAAAACCTAAAATTCCAATAGCTATTATTGCATAAATTATTCCTAAAGTTCCAAATGTTTCTTTTTTTCCTCTTTCTTGTCTAATAACGTGAGAAATTAATCCAAATCCAGGTAAAATAAGAATATAAACTTCAGGATGACCAAAGAATCAGAATAAATGTTGATAAAGAATTGGATCTCCTCCTCCTGCTGGATCAAAAAATGATGTATTAATATTTCGATCAGTAAGAAGTATAGTAATTGCTCCTGCAAGAACAGGTAAAGAAAGAAGTAAAAGTAAAGCTGTAATTCCAACAGATCATACAAATAAAGGTATTCGATCAAATGATATACCTGTAGATCGTATATTGATAATAGTAGTAATAAAATTTACAGCACCTAAAATTGAGGAAATTCCAGCTAAATGAAGGCTAAAAATTGCTAAATCTACAGAAGCTCCTCCATGGGCAATATTAGATGAAAGAGGTGGATAAACTGTTCAACCAGTACCAGCCCCTCTTTCAACTATTCTTCTTCTTAAAAGTAGAATTAAAGAAGGAGGAAGTAATCAAAATCTTATATTATTTATTCGAGGGAAAGCTATATCAGGGGCGCCAAGTATTAAAGGAACTAATCAATTTCCAAATCCTCCAATAACAATTGGTATAACTATAAAAAAAATTATAACAAAAGCATGAGCTGTAACAATAACATTATAGATTTGATCATCTCCAATTAAAGAGCCGGGGTTACCTAATTCAGCACGGATTAGAAGACTAAGGGAAGTCCCTACTATTCCTGCTCAAGTTCCAAAAATAAAATATAATGTACCAATATCTTTGTGATTAGTTGAAAAAAATCATTTGTTCGGTAAAATGGCTGATTTAGGTGATAAATTGTAAATTTATTTATGAATGAAAAATTCTTTTACCAGGTCTTATATTCAAAATAATGATTTTAAATTGCAAGTTTAAAGTTGGGTTAGCCCTAAGGCTTAAAGATTTCTTTAATTGAAGCTTTGAAGGCTACGAGTTTTATTTAACTTAAATCCTTAAATAAAATCAAACAGGATTGTACAAGTTAAAAGGCTAATAATTATAATAAAGTTTCTAAATATAATTCAAAATTGATTAATTTTATGAGGGATAAAATAATTAATTTCATTTATATTTAAAATTAAAGTTCTAAATATTAAACGGATATAGTAAAATAATGTGAATAAGGTTAAGATTACTATGAAAAAAGACAATAAATAATACTTATTTATGATTAATCTTTCAATTGTTATTCATTTAGGGAAAAATCCAATAAATGGTGGTAATCCACCAAGAGAAAGAAAATTTATAATATAAAAAAATTTGATAATTCTATTTTTATTTATTGAAATAAATAATTGTTTTGTGAAAAATACATTTAAGATTAAAAAAATAAAGATAATATTTATTGAAATAAAGGTGTAAATAATAAAATAGTAAATTCAAATTATTTCTAATACAAATATAGAGCTAATTATTCAAGCAATATGATTAATAGAAGAATAAGCAATAATTTTACGAATTCTGGTTTGATTAAAGCCTAAAATTCCTCTAATTATTATTCTAAAGATAATAATTATAAAAAAAAATTGTGGAAAATTTAAATTATAGATTAAAATAACTATTGGGGCAATTTTTTGCCAGGTTAAAATAATAAAACAATTAATTCATATTAATCCGTCTATAATTTCAGGAAATCAAAAATGAAAAGGAGCTGCTCCTATTTTAGTTAAAAGAGCAGAATTAAAAATTAAAAGAATTTTATTATTAAATTCAAGAAATATATTTTGAGAAAATATAATAATAGCAAATAAAAGAATAGTTGAAGCTAAAGCTTGGGTAATAAAATATTTAATTGAAGCTTCTGTAGATAGGATATTTTTATTTCTATTTATTAGAGGGATAATAGATAGAAGATTAATTTCTAATCCTATTCATATGCCTATTCAAGATGTTGAAGAAATTGAAATTAAAGAACCTATAATTATAGAAAATGAAAATAATATTTTATAAAATTTAATTAAAAAAGAAAGGATTAAAACCTTTATAAATGGGGTATGAACCCAGTAGCTTACTTAGCTTACTTTTTTATATTTTAGTATATGATGTACAAGAATTTTTGATATTTTAGGAAATAGTTTAATTCTATTAGATATAATAAAGGTGGATTCACATAATCTATTCTATCAAAATAGCCCTTTTAATCAGGCACTTCATTAAAACTTTTTTAATAAATCAAAAAAAATAAACATTATAAAAAAAGTTAGTTTAAGTTTTTCGTTAAATAAATTAATTTTCAAAAAAATTCCAAATTTGGGAAAAATTTCTTAAAATTTAAATTGATTATACTTTGATAATTAGAAGTATAATTAGTAATTTTGGAGCTATGAATAATTCAACCCCGGTTTAAATACGGTCTGATTTCTATTAATAATAAATATTTAATATATTAATAACATATATACTTTAATTATTAAATAATATGTTTATCTGTATTAATAATAAATCCATTATAATTTATTTAAAAAAAAGTAATTTATAATAACGAGAATTATTTATAGATTTGGGAAAAAAATTGAAAAGATTAATCATTTAAATTTTAATTTTATTATTAGTAATTTATCCTTTAATATTTATATAATAATAAATGATTTATTAGAATATAGATAAATATAAATCCTTCTTTATATATATATATATATATTATAATAATAAAAATAATAATATAAATATATAAATATAATGTAAAAATAAAATATATATTAATTATTAATAAATTTAAAAAGGTATAAAATATCTAATAACTTAATTAATGATAAATTAAACTTTTAATAAGATTAAACATTAATTTAATTTTTATTAAATTAATTTTATTAACTTATAATATTAAAATTAAACTTTTTAATAAATTTAATTTAAAATTAATTTCTAATAAATTCATTAT